AAGAATTTTTAGTAATTGGTAGATGTTTTGTTAAACCTCCCATAAGCACCATATTCTGACTTTTTTTTGGACAATATCCAACAAGAGTTTCCATTGAATGAATAACAGATCCCGATCCTAAAAACAATAATGCTTTGGAATAAGCATGAGTAATCAAATGAAATAAAGCACTGCGATAAGACCCCATACCTAGAGCTAACATCATATAACCCAGTTGAGACATTGTGGAATAAGCTAAACCCCTCTTAATGTCTTTTTGAGCAAGAGCTAAAGTAGCTCCTAAAAAAACTGTTATTATCCCTATCAAAGAGATAAAATTCATTATGTGGGGTATGACTATGAAAAGAGGCATAAGTCGAGCTACAAGAAAAATTCCCGCTGCTACCATCGTAGCAGCATGTATAAGGGCCGAAATAGGAGTTGGCCCTTCCATTGCATCAGGTAACCATACATGAAGGGGAAATTGTGCAGATTTCGCAATCGCACCGGCAAATAATAGAATAGCGCACAAAGTAACAAATAAAAAATTGACCTCATTATTAGAAATCAAGTTATTGAATATTTGGAATAAATCACGAAATTCGAAACTCCCCGTTATCCAATAAAACCCTAAAATGCCTAATAATAAACCAAAATCGCCAACACGATTAGTTACAAACGCCTTTTGACAAGCCTTTGCTGCAACAGGTCGTGTGAACCAAAATCCTATTAATAGATACGAACATATTCCAACTAATTCCCAAAAAATATAAATTTGTATCAAATTTGAACTAGTAACTAATCCCAACATGGAAGTACTGAAAAAACTCATATAAGCAAAAAATCTCAAATATCCGTGGTCATGAGACATATAATTATCACTATAAATAAGAACCATAATTCCAACAGTAGTGATTAATATTAACATAATAGAAGTAAGCGGGTCGATCAAGTATCCGAATTCTAAAGAAAAATCATTATTGATAATCCAAGACCATACATATTGATAGACATAACTGCTATTTATTTGCTGAATAGACAGATTCATGGAAAAAATCATGACTATACTTAACAATAAAACGCTCTGAAAAGACCACATACGACGAAGACTTTTTGTTGCCGTCGGAAAAAGAAGAAGTCCCAACCCTATTAACATAGGAACTGGAAGTGGAAGGAAAGGTATTATCCACGCATATTGATATGTCTGTTCCATAAAAAAAGTTTTTTATTCTTAATTAATTGTTTCCGATTCACCGGATCTTACCTCGTTCGAAAAAAGTCAATAAAAAATCAAGATATGCACTAACTTATTTAATAATTTTAAATAATTTTAGATTAGTATTTATTCTGAGTCTTTTCAAAATCGTTCAAATATTCAAAACAAGAAGTTACAATTGGTCAAATGAGATGACCAAGTTAGATATAAAAATGAATACTTATAACATGAAAATGCAAATCTAAATTATTATTACGAGAAATTCTCGTAATAATAATTTAGATTCATAGAGCAAGGATAAAAAATTACGCTAAAAAGAGTACTTGATGCTGATATGAATTATAGGATTAACTAAGGTCATCGGTCTAATGAAATAAAAACTCTTGAGTTTAGTTAGTTTCTTTCAACGCATTAACTAATTCATTATGGGATTGATTGTTTTACATTTCAATCAAAACGATTTCTTAGTAAACGTTAGAATATTATAGATCTAAAATGAACTTTTTTTATCGAGAAAGGGTAAAAAACGACTGAGATATTTTTTTATCAAACCACGTATCCTTTAACAGATTTATTAGTAATCTCATTCGAATTTTAAAATTGAATTTAGGTGTATTCTTTTCTCGAGTTTGACTAAAAAAAGACTCAAGTTTTTTATTAGGCAAAAGTTTACAATCCTTTGAGGTATTTTATTACGTGTAAATAAAGTCTAGAATGACGAAAATCAAGGTCTTTTAGGTTCTTTCTTTATTTTATTAAATCATTAAGTTTCATTTCTATGACCTAGCAGATTCTAAAGATATAAATTTGAGAGGAGAACTAAGAGTTCCAAACCAAAAATTTTTGGTTTGACAAATATTGTATGGAATCGAAATTTTATTATTTCGAGTAATTTTTGATCCAATTTAACGGATCTTTCACATATCTATATTTCTTTTTTATGAAGAGAATATTATTTATAGAAAAAATAGATAATGAATAAGAAATAATAATTTGTTTTGAATAATAGATGTCTTTCACATCCAACTATAACAATGATTTTCAAATGGCAGTTCCAAAAAAACGTACTTCTATATCAAAAAAGCGTATTCGTAAAAATATTTGGAAAAGGAAAGGATATTGGGCGGCGTTAAAAGCTTTGTCATTAGGGAAATCTCTTTCTACTGGGAATTCAAAAAGTTTTTTTGTACGACAAACAAATAAGTCCTAAAATATTGGAATAATCGGAATGGATTTGACGCAAAAATTTGGCTCAATACTTTTTTAATTTTTTAATATGAAATTAACAATTGGCAGTCCCTATTC